AATCTCATCTTTGGACCAAAAACAAGCAAAGGGTGGAATACCACAAAGAGAAAGCGTACCTATTAAAAAAGAAGTTTTTGTGATTGGCGTATGTTTTGTTAACCCGCCCATAAGAACCATATTTTGACTTTTTTCTGGAGAATATCCAACAATAGCTTCCATTGAATGAATAATGGATCCGGATCCTAAGAACAACAATGCTTTTGAATAAGCATGAGTAATCAAATGAAATAGAGCGGCTCGATAGGATCCCATACCTAGAGCTAACATCATATAACCCAATTGAGACATTGTAGAATAGGCCAAATTTCTCTTAATATCTTTTTGAGCAATAGCTAAAGTAGCTCCAAATACTAATGTTATTATACCTATGAAAGCTATTCCATTCATTATGGGGGGTATAGCTATGAAAAGAGGAAGAAGTCTAGCTACAAGAAAAATTCCCGCCGCTACCATAGTAGCAGCATGTATAAGAGCGGAAATAGGAGTAGGCCCTTCCATAGCATCCGGTAACCATACATGAAGGGGGAATTGGGCAGATTTAGCAACAGAACCGCAAAATAACAATAGGGCACACAAAGTAACAAAAAAAACATTAACGTCATTATTAGAAATCAAGTTATTGAATATTTGAAACAAATCCCGAAATTCCAAACTACCTGTTATCCAATAAAGACCTAAAATACCTAATAATAAACCAAAATCCCCTACACGATTAGTTACAAACGCCTTTTGACAAGCATTTGCTGCAATAGGACGTGTGAACCAAAAACCTATTAATAGATAAGAACACATTCCAACCAATTCCCAAAAAATATAAATTTGTATCAAATTAGAACTAGTAACTAATCCCAACATTGAAGTATTAAAAAAACTCATATAAGCAAAAAATCTCAAATATCCTTGATCATGAGACATATAATTATCACTATAAATAAGAACCAAAATGCCAACAGTAGTGATTAATATTAACATAATAGAGGTAAGTGAATCGATCAAGTAACCAAACTCTAAAGAAAGATCATTATTTATAGTCCAAGACCACACATATTGATAGATGGAAGTCTTATTGTTATTGATTTGATCAATCGACAGATCGACCGAAAAAAGCATAACTATACCTAACAATAAAATACTCGGAAAAGCCCACATACGGCGAAGATTTTTTGTTGCTGTGGGAAAAAGTAGAAGTCCCACCCCTATCAACATAGGAACTGGAAGTGGAATGAAAGGTATGATCCATGAAGATTGATGTGTATATTCCATACAAAAAAAAAAAAAAGAATAAAATAAAAAATATTTTGATTCGTAATGAGTTTTGTTTCTTATTCGTCGGTTTTATCTCTTTTGTAAAGGCTTCAGTTAATAAAAAAGAGTGAACATATAAATAGAATTTTCTATTATTCTGAATCTCTGCACAATACTTCTAATATTGCAAAGTACAAAGTAAAAATGGTCCAATAAACAAATTCCTAGTGAAAAAGAAAGTTTTTTTTTAGTAAAATTTTGATTACTATTAATAAATAATAAGATAACTAATAGATAATAAATAAAAAGATAACTAATAGAATTTTTAATAAAATTCTCATAAAAACGAAATTTGTCAAATAAAGATAAAGATTCAAATTTTTATTTGACAATTATACAAACATTCTTTTCTATAGAGCGGGGATTCAAAATTGTACCAAAACTAAGAACATTCGTTTATTTTGATATGCAGCAAAATACAATTCATATGACATAACCCAATCAAATAAATAAGAATTTTTTTCTTTTATTAATATTCAGAAGCATTAGTTTATTTTGAACTAATTAATTTTTTTTACATTACAATACAAAGAGATATCTATGTTTGGCAAAATTTTGAAAAAGGTGTTATAATATTCAATGTTTTACTTTAGATATTAAAAAGATAAAAAAAAAGATAAAAAAAGGGGGGGATAAGATATATGGCTAATTAATCAAAGAAGAATTAGTTTTCATTTAGAGAACAGAAGATATGTCTTTCACATGACCTGTAGCAATGAAAAAAAAAAACTATACTAGTTGGATGGCAGTTCCAAAGAAACGCACTTCTAGATCAAAAAAAAAAATCCGGAAAACTTTTTGGAAAAAGAGGGGATATTGGACAGCATTGAAAGCTTATTCATTAGCGCAATCAATTTCTACAGGGAATTCAAAAAGTTTTTTTGTATAACAAATACAAACGTTGGAAAAATCTGGACTCAAAGAGTATTCTCTAATATTGAATTGAATTGATTTAATATAAAATCATTTATTAAAGAATCATTTCTATTTTAATAATTTGGAATTATAACTCATATATATATATATATATTATTCTCATAAATATATATTCTATTTTAGAATAAGAAAAAAAAACATCCTTTGAATGTAATACTAAATTGGTGATCCAAAAATAAACCATTTTTTTTTTAACTATTTATTTTCTTTCATTGAAAAAATAAATAGAAATACATCTCTTTCGATTAAATGAAAAAGAATAATATAATAAATGAGTCATTAAAAACTACAAAAGAGAATTTTTTGTTCCATTTCCGGATTGAAGCAGAACTATCTAGTTCCAACAGTGCTTGTTTTTGAAAAAGAGAATAAACCACGAAAAAACCATTCCCCGTTGTTAAATGTTAAAACTAAAACTCGAAACAAAAAAAACGAGAATAAGAATTCGTATTGAAATTGAAACGTTCTAAAAAAAAAAATATTTTAAATTTAGAATTTAATTATATAATATATATATATATTATTATATATATATTATATATATATATAATAATTTAATAACTAATAATAATTTATTTACAATTAAAATTATTATTATTATGATATGATTTATGATTCATTTCATTTCTTCTAAAAATTTGAAATAAAAAAAAATCAATTTTATTATAAATAAAATTGATTCAAATAAAATAATTATAATACAATTCCTTTCATTCTTTAATGTTTACTAAAAAAATATTGCATTTTATTTTAATTGATTCTTTCAATCTCGACGATTGACAATAAATCGGTTAGTATGATTTCGAGTAAGCCGCTATGGTGAAATTGGTAGACACGCTGCTCTTAGGAAGCAGTGCTAGAGCATCTCGGTTCGAGTCCGAGTAGCGGCATGGCATCTTATCTTCTAAAAGAATAAGTCCTATAATGAATTCAATTTCCGATTTCTCTTCCTAGTATTAGTATTCAGACACCCCCCCTTTTTTCATTTTTTTATGATATTTTCAACTTTAGAGCATATATTAACTCATATATCGTTTTCGGTCGTATCAATTGTAATTTCAACACATTTGATAACCTTATTAGTCAATGAAATCTTAGGATTCTATGATTCGTCCAAAAATGGTATGAAAATCACTTTTTTCTGTATAACGGGATTGTTAATTACTCGATGGATTTTTTCGGGCCATTTACCATTTAGTGATTTATATGAATCATTAATCTTTCTTTCCTGGGGTTTTTCCATTTTTCATATGGTTTTTTGTTTTAAAAAGCAAAAAAACGATTTAAGTACAATAATCGCACCAAGTGTTATTTTTACCCAAGGCTTTGCTACTTCGGGTATTTTAACCGAAATGCATCAATCTGCAATATTAGTACCCGCTTTACAATCTCATTGGTTAATGATGCACGTAAGTATGATGATATTTGGCTATGCAGCTCTTTTATGTGGATCGTTATTATCAGTAGCAATTTTAGTTATTACATTTCGAGAAGTCATACAAATTTTTGGTAAAAGCAATGATTTGTATTTTTTAAATGAATCATTTTCTTTTGCCGAGATCCAATACATGAATATGAATGAAACAAACAATGTTTTACAAAAAATTGATTTTTCTTCTTCTAGAAATTATTACAGGTCTCAGTTTATTCAACAATTGGATCGTTGGAGTTATCGTATTATTAGTCTGGGTTTTATCTTTTTAACGATAGGTATTCTTTCAGGAGCAGTATGGGCTAATGAGGCATGGGGATCATATTGGAATTGGGATCCAAAGGAAATTTGGGCCTTTATTACTTGGACCATATTTGCGATTTATTTACATACTAGAAAAAATCAAAAATTTGAAGGTGTAAATTCTTCAATAGCGGCCTCTCTGGGCTTTCTTATAATTTGGATATGTTATTTGGGGATCAATCTATTAGGTATAGGATTACACAGTTATGGTTCATTTACATCTAATTGAATTAAAGTGAGTAAAGGACCTGACAAATACAAATAAAGAAAGCATGAAAGCATATATGAAAGCATATATATAAGAAATTAGATTATATAATATAAGAAATTAGATTATATATTCATATATAAGTTATATATGAATATATAAAGAAAACTTCGAATAAATCGTCGAGAACCCTTTAAATCAAGTAATGTAATGATTCAAGGGGTTCTCACAAACAACAAACATATTCGATTACAATTAATTCAAATTCTTTTTTATGGGGTTTAGTTCTCTTTTTGATTTTTGGTTTTATTCATTTATTCACGAGAAAAACTATTTAGAAAAAATTCGATAGAATGGCTTCAACCTTGTCAACCGAGAATGAGAAAATGAAATCTGGATAAATACCAATACCTATTACGGGTATAAGGATAGAAATCGAAATAAATAATTCTCGCGGCCCAGAATCAAAAAAATACGAGTTTGGTGTATTAAAAAGCTTGTATCCATAGAACATCTGCCGTAACATGGATAATGAATAAATAGGAGTTAATATCATTCCAATTGCTGTTACAAAAGTGATTAGTATTTTTGTCATTAAAAGATATTTTTGACTGGTAATTATTCCAAAAAAAACCATCAATTCTGCAACAAAACCGCTCATGCCCGGCAATGCAAGAGAAGCCATCGATAAGATACTGAAAAATGTGAATATTTTTGGCATTGGGATAGCCATTCCGCCCATTTCGTCAAGATAAAGAAGACGTAGTCTATCATAACTAGTCCCCGCCAAGAAAAAAAGCGCAGCGCCAATAAATCCATGAGAGATTATTTGTAAAATGGCCCCATTGAGCCCCGTATCGCTTATGGAACCAATTCCAATAATTATAAAACCCATATGAGATACCGAGGAATAAGCTATTCTTTTTTTTAAATTACGTTGACCAAGAGATGTTGAAGCTGCATAGATTATTTGAATTGAACCTAATATCATTAACCAGGGGGAAAATATAGAATGAGCGTGGGGTAATAATTCCATATTAATTCGAACCAATCCATACGCTCCCATTTTTAATAAGATTCCGGCTAAAAGCATACAAGTGCTGTAATGTGCCTCTCCGTGGGTGTCTGGTAACCATGTATGTAAGGGTATAATCGGCAATTTGACAGCAAAAGTCAAAAGAAATCCCATATAGAATATTATTTCGAGCGCCGCGGGATACGATTGATTAGTTAATGTTTCAAAATTTAATGTCGGTTCATTAGAACTATATAAACCGATACCTAGAATTCCAATTAATAAAAAAACAGAACTTCCCGCAGTGTATAAAATAAACTTTGTAGCTGAATACAAACGTTTCTTTCCCCCCCACATGGATAAAAGTATATAAACTGGAATTAATTCTAATTCCCACATGATGAAAAAAAGTAAAATGTCTCGAGAAGAAAATGGTCCTATTTGACCGCTATACATTGCTAGCATCAGGAAATGGAATAATCGGGATTCTCGAGTAACCGGCTGAGCCGCTAAAGTAGCTATAGTGGTAATAAATCCCGTCAGTAAAATAGGTCCTATAGAGAGTCCATCTATTCCGAATCTCCAATAAAAATCAAAAAAATTGATCCATTTATAATTTTCCGTCAGTTGGATTAATGGATCATCCAATTGGAAATGATAACAAAATGCATAGGTTGTTAGAAGGAGATCGATTAAGCATATACAAATCGTATACCACTTAATTACCTTATTCCCTCGATGAGGAAATAAGAAGATTAAGGAACCCCCGGCTATTGGCAAAAGTACAACTATTGTTAACCAAGGAAAATAATTCGTGATAAAAATAAGATAAACTTGGACCAGAAAAACCCGCGCTCAAAATAAAATAATAATATTCTATTTTTATATTTTGAGCGCGGGTTTTTGCCAGTAAAAAAACGTATTCTCGTGGTGTTTTTTGAAAGGTATCAATAAGCTAGACCCATGCTTCGAGTTGTTTCATGCCATAAATAAACTCGAACACTTAAGAAATCCGTCGGACAGGCGGATTCACACCTCTTACAACCGACACAGTCCTCCGTTCTTGGAGCAGAAGCTATTTGCTTAGCTTTACACCCGTCCCAAGGTATCATTTCTAATACATCTGTGGGGCAGGCTCGGACACATTGAGTACATCCTATACATGTATCATAAATTTTTACTGAATGTGACATTGGATCTAGAGTAATTTTTTAACACCAAAAATTGAAAATTTTCGATCTAGTAAACTCGTAAATGAATCATATATTTAGACACCAGATGAATCAACGATTTACCAGAATTTTGATACTCAAAATCGACTTCCGGATCAATTCATAAGAGGAGAAGAGGACCAAGATACTTTGATTTCTTACGTTTTTTTTTGCAAACATGCAAATTTGTTGAATTGATGAATATTACACTATTCTAAATTCCAATTTTTATGATTAATCATGATTAATACTATTTATTCAACAAGTTCGATTGATTGATACGAGTAGATTTTCTGTTACGATAAATTGAAGAAACAATAGCCGGTCCGATAGCAGCTTCAGCGGCTGCAATAGCAATAACAAAAATAGAAAAAATATTTCCTTTTAATTGGCGACTATCAAAAAAATCAGAAAAGGTTACGAAATTTATATTAACTGCATTGAGTATAAGTTCAAGACACATAAGGGCTCTAACCATATTTCGGCTCGTAATCAATCCATAGATACCGATAGAAAATAAATAGGCACTCAAAACAAGTACATGTTCGAGCATCATTGACCAACTCCTTATCAATTTCGATTCATTTTAATATAATATGAACAACAATTCAACGGATTCAATTGACTAAAGAATATAACAAGTCTGGAACAAAAGAATATATTGGCAAAAAAAAATTATTTTCTACATAAACACTCTTTTTTTTTACATTCACATAGAATTCAACAGAAAGAAATGTGGGAAAATAAAAAAAAAAAAAAATTCCATTTTTTTTTATTGCTAGTTCGAAAGATTTCTTACTGGCGAGCCACGACAATTGCACCTATCAAAGCAGCTAAGAGAATTATTGAAATTAGTTCAAATGGAAGAAAAAAATCTGTTGATAAATGAATTCCAATTTGTTGACTAGTACTTATCAAATCTTGCTCTATAATCTGATTTGGTCTTGTAGTCCAAATAATACCGTACCATGATGTATCTGGAATAGTAGTTATTAGTGAAACAAAAATACTTGTACAAACCATCAAAGTAATTCCACCCCCAACAGTCAAAAGATGAAAATCTTGGTAATATTCCGAACCATTCATGAACATCACAGCAAATAGGATTAAAACGTTTATAGCTCCCACGTAAATAAGTAGTTGTGCGGCAGCTACAAAATGGGAGTTTGATAAAATATAGAATAAAGATATACAAACAAGAACCAGTCCCAACGAAAAAGCAGAAAAGATTGGGTTGGTAAATAATACTACTCCTAGACTTCCTAATACAAGACCTGATCCCAAAAAGACTAAAAGAAAATCATGTAGTGGTTCAGGCAAATCCATTATATGTAAAATAAGAGAAAAATAAATCGAAATTTCATGACCTTAATTGATACGACCAGGGAAAAATTTGATATACGAGATTTCTCTCCGCATTGAATTTAATCAAATCCTAACAAGTGAGAATAGGTACCAGTTATAGGACCAATGTCATTTCATTCGTTATACGAAAGAGTAGGTCGAAACTATTCAAATAAAATAAAAAAATAAAATAAATAAAAAAAAAAAGAAATAAATTCAAATAAAATAAAAAAATAAAATAAAAAATTTTATTATATTATTTTATTTGAATTGTTCGAATTGTATAATCATCAATTACTGACATTGGTAAACGGCCTAAAGCAATTTGATTATAATTCAATTCATGACGATCATAAATCGAAAGTTCATATTCTTCAGTCATTGATAAACAATTTGTTGGACAATACTCAACACAGTTACCACAAAATATACAAATTCCGAAATCAATACTGTAATTAAGCAATCGTTTCTTTCGAATATCCGTTTCCAGTTTCCAATCAACAACGGGTAGATCTATAGGACATACACGAACACATACTTCACAAGCAATACATTTATCAAATTCAAAATGGATTCGACCGCGGAAACGTTCCGATGTAATTAATTTTTCATAAGGATATTGAATAGTTACAGGTAAACGATTTGCGTGGGATAAGGTAATCATGAAACTTTGACCAATGTACCTTGCAGCTCGGACTGTTTGTTGACCATAATTCATGAACCCAGTTACCATAAGGAACATATCGTGAATATCTATGAATATTTTTGTTTTGTTTCTTTCTCTTGTTTGAGACAAGTTACAAATATATAGGATCAATCTTTTACAGTGAAAACAGTTGAGACGAAGTTGTTAATAATAGATTACCGAGAGAAATAGGTAAAAGAAACTTCCACCCAAGATTTAATAATTGGTCCATTCTTAGCCTAGGCAAAGTCCATCTTGCTGTGATAGAAAGGAACAAGAACAAATAAGTTTTAGCTAATGTAATAAAGATATCAATTGTAGTTCCAAAAACTCCATACGCTTTATTAGTTATTTCAAAAAATTCAGAAACGAATATGTACGGAACAGAGATATTTGAACCGCCCAAGTAAAGAACTGTTACAAATAATGAAGAAATTAATAGGTTTAAATAGGAAGCAACATAAAATAAACCAAATTTTATACCCGAATATTCGGTTTGATAACCCGCTACTAATTCTTCTTCCGCTTCTGGTAAATCAAAAGGTAATCTTTCACATTCTGCTAGGGAAGAAATTAGAAAAACGATGAAACCTATAGGTTGACGCCACAAATTCCACCCCCAAAAACCATATTTTGATTGTGCATCAACTATATCAACTGTACTTAAACTATTAGATAATCCTAGTCGGTGATAACATTACTGTTCCCATCGCTATTACAGAACCGTACATGAGATTTTCACCTCATACGGCTCCTCGAAAGCCTTAAATAAATCTAAGGACCAGGCCGATTATTTATCTTTTGCTATATCCCTAAGATGGATAAGATTCAAATTTATCGGACGGTTCTGAATTAGACCAATTGAATTCTGTCTGTTCTAATTTAATAATAAAGAGAAATAAGATGCATTTTTTATAAAAGATACAAAAGGTACTTCTGAATTGATCTTATCCCTTATAAAAATTCAAAATTGAATTTTTTAAGTAATAACTTTATTCTTCAATAAAAAAATCTTTTAGAATTATCCAATAACCCCCCGCCCATCGTTTTCGATTACGAAAAAGAATTACATATTAGTTTCTAAATTATCACATAAATTCTATCTCCATAAGTATGATAAGTATGAAAAAAAGATAAGGGGGGTCACTTTTTCTTCTTTTTTTTTCGTTCCTATTCGTCTTTTTTTGTGTAAATAAAAAGGGACTTGAAAAAAAATTAAAGGATTATTTCGTTCCCGATAGTCATTTATTTAATCAGTGGATAGGAGCATACTCTGGACCGGAATTTTGGGGAGTACTTCCTTCTTTTTTCTACCAACTTAAAGCCCCAATTAGTATTCTTTTTTCTATTATGTGGAAATGCTCTTTTTTAAAATTTACATAATCCGCGTTACTAATCCTTTGTGTATCTTGGTGCTTCTAACCATCCACTCCATTTTTTATGAGCTTTCCTTATATTTATGTTAATACATGTATGATAATTCATCCAAACGGTAGCAAAAACTCAATTCTTTTGAACCCGCTTCAAGACAAGATTACTAATCAACCAATCCTGGGGTAATCAGACTCTTCTGCTTCTAATTTTTTTTTTTTTACTAAATTCTTATACATAGAAAATGAGACTCAATATTTTGACTGCAATTTCAAATCATCATACTATACCATATATAAACTATACCATAGATAAAATCTGGTCTGGTAATGTAATATAGTATTCATGAATTATATAAAATTATATTCATATAGAAGCTGTCTGATTTCACTCATATAACTATCTGATTTTGTTCTTCAATTCGAATTGAGAATAATAATAATGAATTTATTCTACCCCTTTCCTATAAAGTGTCCCACAAAGAAAGGCGCATAAGCATAGCAATAGCATCGAAAAGTTTTTGTATCAACGAATCGCACGTAGAGATATTGATAACACACATAGAGTTAATGGTATTTCATAACTAATCGATTGAGCAGCAGCTCGTAGACCACCCAAAAAGGAATATTTATTATTTGATCCATATCCTGACATAAGAAGTCCAATGGGAGCAATACTCGAAATAGCAATCCATAAAAAAACACCGATATTGAGATCAGATAAAACAAAGTTATATCCAAAAGGAATTACTGAATAGCTTATTATAATTGATATGACTGATATGGATGGTCCGATACTGAATAAACGAGTATCTCCCCTAGATGGAATAAGACTCTCTTTGAAAAGTAGTTTTGTTCCATCTGCTAGAGCTTGAAGAACTCCCAAAGGACCAGCGTATTCAGGTCCAATCCGCTGTTGTATACCTGCGGATATTTCTCTTTCTAACCATACAATTGCTAGTACACTTATGGTGATTCCCAATACAAGAGTAAAGATAGGGGCAAGTACCCATAGAATTCCATAGACCTCCTTTAAAGATTCCAATCTGAAAAAAGAATTGATATCTTGTACTTCTGTTGTATCAATTATCATTTCAACGATCAACTTCTCCCATAATGATATCTATGCTACCTAGTATTGTCATAATATCGGCCAATTTCATTCTTTTAACTAATTGAGGAAGAATTTGCAAATTGATAAAACCAGGTGGACGAATTTTCCATCTCCAAGGAAAAACATTCTGATCCCCTATTAGAAAAATCCCTAATTCTCCTTTTGGGGCTTCAACTCTTACATAAAGTTCTTGTTTCGGCAATTCAAAAGTCGGAGACGGTTTTTTACTAATGAATCGATATTCAAAATCATTCCATTCTGGTTCCCTTTCCCTATCAAAGTAACGGATTTCTAAATTCTCATATGGACCGCCGGGAATTCCTTCCAAAGCCTGTTGAATAATTTTTATGGATTCCACCATTTCACCAATTCGAACTAAATAACGAGCTAATGAATCTCCTTCTTTTTGCCATTGAACTTCCCAATCAAATTCCCCGTAACACTCATAATTATCAACTTTACGGAGATCCCATTGTATTCCGGAAGCCCGAAGCATCGGTCCTGATAAACCCCAATTTATTACTTCCTTTCCACCAACAATGCCTATTCCCTCAACCCGTTCTAAAAAAATAGGATTTCGCGTAATAAGTTTTTGATATTCAAAAACCCCTGTTAAAAAATAATCGCAGAAATCCAAACATTTATCTATCCAACCATGAGGTAGATCAGCCGCTACTCCCCCGATACGGAAAAAATTATGCATCATTCTCATACCTGTCGCAGCTTCGAATAGATCATATATTAATTCTCTTTCTCTGAAAATATAGAAGAAAGGGGTTTGTGCACCAATATCCGCCATAAAAGGTCCCAGCCATAGTAGGTGAGAAGCTATACGACTCAATTCCAACATAATTACTCGAATATAGCTGGCTCTTTTGGGTACTTGAATATTTCCCAACTGTTCCGGTCCGTTTACGGTTATTGCTTCTGTGAACATAGTAGCTAAATAATCCCAACGTGTTACATAAGGCAGATATTGTATAATTGTTCGGTTTTCCGCAATTTTTTCCATCCCTCTGTGTAAATAACCCAATATTGGTTCACAATCAATAACATCCTCACCATCCAGAGTAACAATAAGTCGAAGAACACCATGCATTGATGGGTGGTGAGGGCCCATATTGACTATCATGAGGTCTTTTCTTGTAGCTGGGACATTCATAGGTTTTTCCTCGATTTATTCTTCCATGAATTGCGTAAAACAAAATAAAAAAAAAAGAATTCATCAAAATTCAAGACCTAATTAATAAATCGAATAATTCAAAATGACTCTTCAATTAGCGAATTTGTGACTCCCGAATATCCAACTGATTTATTAATTTGTTATAGCGTATTCCATTTTTCTTTGACAAATAAGACAGTAGCCGTTGTCGTTTTCCCAGAATTTTACGTAAACCTCTTTGAGATAAATAGTCTTTTCGGTGCAATTTCAAATGTGAAGTAAGTCTTCGTATCTTATTGGTGAAATTGAGTACTTGAAATTCAACCGATCCGGGGTTTTCTTCTTTTTTTTCTTGTGAAAACCCCGGTAGAAATAAATTTTTTACCATAAGTTGAAAGCTTTCTTCTCCCCTTCCTTATTTTATGGATATCTTTTTTGATCAGTAATAGTAATGACACTAATTTCAAATTTTGTATATACAATAATCTTAATTTCCTTAAGATTTCCCGATTTTTTTTTTTTTCCAAATCATAGAAATACTTTAATTTATGCATAAAAATGGTAGACTTAAATTTATATTTAAATATATTAAATATATATAAGACGATTTTGTTGATTCATTTTTGTATTTAATGGATATATCATTGAATTAGTATCAAGGCCTCAGAATACAGAATAGAAGTTAACACAATGCGTGTGCGCATCCATGTGTGTATCCATTATGTATCTGCATACCGGATATGTTACGCTAAATAGAAGAAAGAAATCTAGATTAACGAATTCTCAATCGCGGATACATATGTATCCTTAATATACTGAAACGGCTTCCATTATAGGTATCAAACCAATAGCGATTCATACAAGCTAAATCCTCTAATCGAAAATTTGGCCAAAGAAAAAAATGGAAATTTATTAGTTTTTTTTTTTCTCCATCAAGATCTTTTTTTTCAGCCAAAACGTTACAGCAATTTTTGACTTTATTCTTATTGTAAAATGTTGTCTTTCTATGTACACCATTTCTATTCTTAGAATTGAAAGAAATTAGAATTCTGAATTCTCTACGACGTCTAGCGGAAAAAAAAGATTCAGGAACAAGCAAATCATAATTATTTTTTTCTTTATTGTCTCTTATCTTTTGATCTCTTGTTCTTGGAATGGATTTTTCAAAGTTCTTCTTATCAACATGGCTTTTTTCTGGATATCTTTGATTAATTTGACGCTTACTCTTATGAATCAACGAAAGGCCTATGGTTTGATACATAAAAAATTTTTCATCGTTTTTTCTAGACAGACGAACCGGTTCGATAATCAATATTCCTTTTTGGATCAATTTCTTATTTTTGGTCAATCCTGTAAGAGTTAAATCCTTCTGATTCTGAATCACCATAATATCTAGACTTAGTTCTCCTCTTTGAATAGAGGTTATAGCAATCTCTTTTAAATTTTTCAATCTAATCAGGAGACAATATATTTTTATATTATTCATTACTCTTTGATTTAAGGAACCCTTCCAATTCAATTGAAAAAACAAAAACTTTCTTAATAAGAGATTAAGTTCTGCCTCTATCTTGTTCTTGTATTGCTTTTTGTTTATATCCTCTTTCCTGTCCAATCCTGTATAATCTTCTTCAATATCTTTTTCTTGGGTTGAGAGAGATGATTCAAAATCCACTCGACCCTTGTATTCCGCTTTTGCTTGATTTCGAGTCTCTAACTCGAATTGCAATTTTTTTTTTTTTTTTGATGATCTAAAAATATCTATTATTTTTTTCCTTCCAGTAATGTTTTTATTTTCACTAACATTTTTATTTATATTAAAATCGAAAAAAAGTAATTGGATTGGTATGATCCACGGGTTACTCGTATATGCATTATAAAATATCCAAAATTTGGAAAAGAAAAAAAATTCACGATTCCATATGGAACGATTTAATATTTCTTCATTCATTCCCATCCAATCAAAATACTTTCTATCCAGATTTTTTTCCATATCTATAATATAATCTTCTGCTATATAATTCTTGATAGAGATATCACTCGTTAGATCAAATATTTTTTGTTTACGTGTGTTGTAATTATAAGAAATAGCTTGATTTTGATTTGCTTGGAATGATGATCCATATCCATAAATATATGAGTGCTTCTTATCTGCATAATTAATAGATTTATATGAAAAAAGATCATATTCATATTGTTTTTTTTTTTTTAATGAGTCTAATTGTTGGTTTTTGTAAAGAATTAATCGGGTTTTTTCATATGAATCACATTTTTTAAAATATTTTTTTTGAGAGACACGACGCTCATGGATTCTATTTCTCCATTTTTGTGGCAATAATCTAGACCATCTCCTCTGAGATAAATCATATTGAGAATGACCCTTTAACAAGCAATTTGTCCATTGATTCATTAGAGAATTGGAAGGGTTCTTTTGTCTTAATTTAGAATCAAATATTCTTTGTATTCCAAAAAAAAAATCCTTTATTTCATTCTTAAGAAAAAAGCATTTTCGATGATATTCAAAAACAGATCTTAACTTATATATGTTAATAACTTGGGTTTCTGATAATTTAAAAAATACATATGCCTGTGACAACGAGGATACGTCACACGAATTCACTGAATTCGTATTCCTAATATTATAAGATTTTTTGAGAAGCGAAATAAAGTGAATTAGACTTTGATTTGTTTTTTCAGTTCTTTCCACATTTTCTTCATTATTGTAAATGGATTTGTTTTTTATTTTTTTTCTTGAATCAAGAAAAAGTTGTACATTGACCCTAGGAATATAAATGATACATAGAAAGATATCTAGGTATACCCTTTCCATGATAGATTTAAAAAAAGAATGCTGCGATTTACGGTCTAATAGAGTATTTTGTGATTTACGGCCTAATAGAGGATTTCTTTTTTGTAATATCTGCCAAATATTTTTTTTTAATTTTAATCTTTTAGCATAATAACTTGCTTTGTTCGAACTAATATTTATCTCTGAAGTTAAAACTCCCTTTTTCTTTTCTTTTGTCATTTTTTTTATTTTCTTTATGATTGTCTTTCTTTTAGCATTCAGATCTTTTATTTTTTTTTTTTTCAATGAACAATCTGTCCAATTAATAGATTGAATTCGAATGGTTGATTCGTAAATCATTGGATTTTTCTTACTCATTGTTGAATCTTTTTGGCTTTCATTAAAGCCATAGATTTTTTTTAATCTAAGTAGAAATAAAGTTGGGAGTTGTTTTATTTTTTCGTTTAGAAATAGAATACTTTTGATGATCCATTTTGCTCTTTCTTTTGAGAAATTTAGAAACAATTTTGTTCTCTCATTTAAAATCTTGAGAACTAGAAAAAAATTCTTTTTCCATTTTTTCATTTTTTTTTTGAGTTCTTTTAAAATGGGATGAAAAAATGAAAATCGGTTTCGGGGATAACTAGAAAAGGGCAATTCCACTTCCATTCCCAAAATTGTTAAAAAACAAAAGTCCTTTTTTTTTTTCGCCTTTTTTTTCATTGGATCCTTTTCAGTGGATCGTAGCTTAGATCTGTGCCAAGGTTTCAGACGAAAAGGAAATATGATTTTTATCTGAATACCGTCTATTAGCCACTTTTTTGGAAATTCTTTTTCGGATAATTGAACGCCATTATAGGTGCATTTAATATACATTTCTCTCTTCCAATCCCTAAAATCTTCTGACCATTCGGGAAATTGAAATAATAGCATACGAACAATATTTTTAGTTATTATCAATGAAGGCAATAGAATATATTTTCTAAGAATCGATTGGGTTATTAATAAAGAACCTCTTATTACTTGAGCAAATATAATGCTATCCCAGGCCTCTCCTATTTCTATACGTCTTTGTTCCTCTTTTTCTTTTTTTTTTCTTTCGACCTCCTCCTTACTTTCTTTTGTCTTTTCTTCTGTATAATCCGAATTTTTGAATTCTGCCTTTGTACGCATCCAATTTTGGAACATAAAAAGCATTTGTCTCATTGGCTCATAATTTTTTAAAAAAGAAAAAAACGAGGGTTTTTCAATTTTGTCTAAAAAAAGGGGCGAATGCAGACTTTTTTGAAAGAGTTTCCAAGTAACTGTTTTACGCCTTTGAGCACGTATAGATCCTTTGATTATGTCTCTCCGAAAATCGGGTTGTTGTGCATAACGTATTAAAGCCAATTCCCTTTTTTTATCAGTATTATTTTTATTAGTATCTCTAGTATACCTATAAATATCGTCATTCTTTGATTTATTAGTAAAAGTAAAAATAACTACACGTTTGGCTTTTCGGGAACGAATTCCATACTTCTCTCCTTCATTTTTTCCTTCCAATTGTTGCAATTCGTCGATTAGTTTATATGACCATCGAGGAACTTGTTTCCTCATTTCTTTTATTCCAATACATTTTTTTTTTTTTACAATTGTTTTATCGTTCATATCCGTTCTAATTGCGTCGAATAAGAATTTTATTTTTTTTTTTGCGTAAGTTACTTGTGCATGTTCTGGAAAGAAAACAAGTCCTTCAAAATTCAAACTTGATACTGATTTATCCGAAAATTTACGGATTAAGTTAAAAAAAAAACAAATTTCGGTTAATAATGATTTTCTATCAAATGTATACATTTTTTGTTCAAATTCAGGATGATTTTTAATACTATTAATATTAAGAAGGAGACCATGAATCTTATTTATCCAAATGTCATTTTTTTTATGAGTTTCATTTTTGATTCGTCCACGACAGGGTCCATTCAAGAAAGGATCGTATATTTTAGGTAAGTTTTTTGTTTGAGTTTCCTCATTACACAATCTAATTCGTTTTTCGAATATATCCAGAGGAATAAATTCCTTATCTATAACTTCGGCCCTGTTTAGAAATTCATTGCTTAGTTTTTTTTTTTTTTCTTCATTTCTAGAGTTCCAATAATTATGGAATTCCTCATAGAATATTTTTTCTGTTGTGAAAAGGTCCATTTTTCTTTCCATCATTTTTAGAAAAGTCGACAAATTGGTTGGATACGTAAAAGATATTCTTTCTTTTCCATCACTTTGACATGTATCAAAAAAGAATTGTGAAATATCATTTCGTACGACATTTTCAAATCGAGCATTTTTTATATATCGCAACGGACGCTTCCACCGTTTAAAATCAAAAAAAATCGTTACAAGAGATTTTTGAAATATCGAGATATTTTTCTCCTCGTTTTCATTGATTTTGTATGAATTCTTATCTTTCTTTGGAAAAAGATAAGAAGAAGCATCTTCTTCAGTATATATATATTTTTCTTGCTTAGTTCCTGTCGTTTCGGAAGTTCTCTCGACATCCAATTTCTTTTTTTCAATTTGACTGCTTTCTTTACTGTTTTGTTGAATTTCTGAACGTTTCTTACTAAAACTAAAAAAGGGCAACGGTGTTCTGC